GGTACCGCAGTGGCCCTTTGGTTGGGTATTGGTGCAACATTACCTATTGATAAATCCCTAACTTTAGGTCTTTTTTAAATTGATTGATTCAATTGTGAAATAAAATATCACGACGTATGTATCTAGGGAACAGTCGCTTCAAAGTGAATTCTCCCTAGATACATCTATTCAATTAAATTATGAATCTATGCTGATTCCGAATATATATATGAATTGTCCTAAATATTCAAAACCCTTTTTTTGGCCTTTTTCTAAAAAAAAACATGAAAAAAATCCAATGGATTTAAAACTTATTTTTCGGTAAATCAATTACGAAATTTTTTTCTAGAATCCCTAAAATTTGTTTGACATCTTCTATGCGAAAATGCTCCATTTTCATAAGATCTTCTTGGCTGTTATTCAAAAGGTCCAACAATGTATATATATTGGACCTTTTGAGACAATTATAGATCCTGGGAGGCAATTCTGATTGGTCAATAAAAATCGATTTCAACGCCATTTTTTTTTTATTTTTTGTTAGTTTAGCCAATTTATCATAAAAGGTAAAAGGGGGTAAAGGAAACATGTGTTGATTGTCCTCTAAATTTAGATTTTCTTCTTTGGTATGTAAAAAGGGAATCAATAAATCAATCAAATTCCGGGAGGCTTCGTGAAGTGCTTCTTTAGGAGTTAAACTTCCATTTGTCCATATTTCGAGAAATAGTATTTCTTTGTTACCATTTTCATAAGAATGAATACTATGATTCGCATTTCGAACAGGCATGAATACAGGATCTATAGGATAACTTCCATCTTGAAAGGTATTTGGCGCTTTTATAAGATATCCGCGATTCTTCTCTATTTGTAATCCAATAACCAACTCAATGGGTTCTGTCAAGCTAGCTATATGCTGTGTATTATCGACGATTTCTACATAAGGCGGTAAGATGATATCTTGAGCAGTTACATATCCAGGGCCTCTGACACAAATAGACGCCTCACAAGTTCCATAGAGATTACTTCTCAATACGATTTCTTTCAAATTCATTAAAATTTCATGTACTGATTCTTGAATACCCGTTATCGTAGAATATTCGTGTGATATTTTCTCAGATTTTGCGCGTGTGATACATGTTCCTTCGATTTCTCCAAGCAAAGCCCTTCGCATCGCAATGCCTATTGTGTCTGCTTGACCTTTCATAAGCGGAGACAGAATAAAGCGCCCATAAAAAAGACGCTTACTGTCTGCTGCTGATTCAACACACTTCCACTGTAGTGTCCGAGTAGATACTGTTATTTTCTCTCGAACCATAATAATATTATTTGATCAGATCATTGAATCATTTATTTCTCTTGTTTCTCTTACTATTCAAATATCTTCCTTTTTTATTTCTACACACGTCTTTTTTTCGGGGGTCTACAGCCATTATGTGGCATAGGGGTTACATCCCGTACGAAAGTTAATAGTATACCACTTCTGCGAATAGCTCGTAATGCTGCGTCTCTTCCGAGACCTGGACCTTTAATCATGACTTCTGCTCGTTGCATACCTTGATCTACTACTGCACGAATAGCATTTGCCGCTGCGGTTTGAGCAGCAAACGGTGTCCCTCTTCTTGTACCTCCGAAGCCACAAGTACCGGCAGAGGACCAAGAAACCACCCGCCCGCGTACATCTGTAACAGTCACAATGGTATTATTGAAACTTGCTTGAATATGAATAACCCCCTTTGGTATTTTACGTGTACTCTTACGTGAACCAATACGTCCACGTGAACCCCTTTTCGGTATAGCTTTTGCCATATTTTATGATCTCATAAATTTGAGTCAGAGATATATGGATATATCCATTTCATGTCAAAACAGATTCCCTATTTGTATATCAGGTCTTTAACGAGTTTGATTATCCTTGTCTTTGTTTATGTCTTGGGTTGGAACAAATTACTATAATTCGTCCCCGACGACGGATTAGTCGACATTTTTCACAAATTTTACGAACGGAAGCTCTTATTTTCATATTTGCCACTCCTTACTTTAATTTTGAATCCACTTTTTGGAAGAAAATAAGTTTCTTGAAATTTTCGATTTCGAATCGTATTCCTACGAAAGAAATGGTGAAGTTAAAAAACACCTAATCTTTCGAATCTTTGTTGCGGAGTCGATAAATTATACGACCTCTGGTTGAATCATAACGACTTACTTCAATTTTTACTCTATCTCCTGGCAGTATCCGTATAAAACTACGTCGGATCTTTCCTGAAACATAACCTAGAATCATATCTTCATTATCTAAACGAACCCGGAACATACCGTTGGGAAGCGATTCAGTAATTAAACCTTCATGAATCCATTTTTGTTCTTTCATTCCAGGTAAAACCCCCTTGAAGTATCAACTAGTGGAGGAAGAACCCTATTAGAGAACCCACCCCTTCTCTTTTCTTTTTCACAAAAAAGAAGTTTCATATCGGATATTAGAAAGATTACCATATATAACACAAAATTTCTCCGCCTATTCTTTCTAGTCGAGCCTCTCGGTCTGTCATTATACCTCGAGAAGTAGAAAGAATTACAACCCCCATCCCACCTAAAATTCTAGGAATTCTTTGATAGTTAGAATAGATTCGTAGACCCGGCCGACTTATCCGTTTTAAATTTAAAAGATTTCTATAAGTCCTTTTCCTATTCCTTCTATGTCGTAGGGTTAAAACCAAAAAATATTTGTTGTTCTCTCGATGTTTTCTCACATTTTCGAGAAAACCCTCTCGTAAAAGTATTTTAACAATACTTTGGCTGATATTAGTAGATGCTACTCGAACCACGCTTTTTCTATACATATCGGCATTTCGTATAGAAGTTATTATGTCAGCAATAGTATCACTACTCATGATTAATTAAAATTATTGGTGCCTCCAAATTTCGATATAATCAACATGTTTTTCTTTTTTTTTTTTTTACGTGTTTGTTTATAAATATTAATTTTGAAAGGTATATACGTGAGAGAAAATCTACTAAATGAATCTTAATCTATTTCTTTTAAATACCCTACTATAACTATAACCATATCGTGGTCTTATTTTATAATACCTCGGGAGCTAATGAAACTATTTTAGTAAAATTGAACTGTCTCAATTCTCGGGCAATCGCACCAAAAACTCGAGTTCCTTTTGGATTTCCTTCTTGATCAATCACAACTGCAGCATTGTCATCATATCGTATTATCATACCGTTGTCACGTTTAAGTTCTTTACAAGTACGGACAATTACAGCTCTGACCACTTCTGATCTTTCTAGAGGCATGTTTGGAACTGCGTCTTTGATCACAGCAACAATAACGTCACCAATATGAGCATATCGACGATTGCTAGCTCCTATGATTCGAATACACATCAATTCTCGAGCCCCGCTGTTATCTGCTACATTCAAATGGGTTTGAGGTTGAATCATATCATTTTTTTATCTGTTTTTTACAATACAAAGGTCGAAGAAAAAAAGAAATATTATTTGTCCAAAAAAAGAAACCTGCACCCACTATTTTTAAGTTTTTAAGTAAGGCCTATTTCTTTTTTATCCCAAAATGATAAATTGAGCTCGTATAGGCATTTTGGACGCTGCTATTGAAATAGCCCTTCTGGCTATAGTTTCTGTTACTCCATCCATTTCATAAAGGATTCGACCTGGTTTAACAACCGCTACCCAATATTCGGGAGAGCCTTTACCTGAACCCATACGTGTTTCTGCGGGTCTTACTGTAACCGGTTTATCTGGAAATATACGAACCCATATTTTTCCACCGCGACGTGCATTTCGTGTCATTGCTCGTCGACCTGCTTCTATTTGTCTAGATGTGATCCAAGCGGGTTCAAGTGCCTGAAGAGCGTATTTACCAAAACAAATAGTATTACCTCGATAAGATATTCCCTTCATTCTTCCTCTATGTTGTTTACGGAATCTGGTTCTTTTGGGGTTATAGTTGATGGTTTGTTTTGAATTCCATCTCTACTACAGAACCGGACGTGAGAGTTTCTTCTCATCCAGCTCCTCGCGAATAAAATAAATTCAAATTAAAGATTTTGAGTTCAATTTGAATTCTATTCAGATATAATATTATGCATAGATGTATTTATATTTAATTTTAATAACTGAATCATGGATTTCATTTAATCTAGATCAAATCTTATTAATTTGTATATCTTGATTTGTCTATTTTGTTTGTATAGATATATATAATAATAATAATGAAATTAAATATATATATTAATAACTATTAATATTAATAACTATAACTAAACTATTTTTTCTTCTATTTATCGATATTAGAATGTTAAAAGGAATCTTTTTTTTGTTTTACTCTTTATCGTATTGGATTGACCCAAATTTAGCAATCCAAGAAAATAAAGTTTTCGCGGGCGAATATTTACTCTTTACATTTCTATTTCAGTTCTATCATTCGTTCATAACTTTTCCGAATAGATGAATTGGTCTCTGGTCGGTTCCGCCATCCCGATCAATGAATCATTCAAATTCATTTTCATAGAATCTTTTGAATTCACAGGTTCCGTCGTTCCCATCGCTTCTTATTTAATGGTTAGGTCTGAATTCTACAATGGAGCTATTAGTTCTTGAGTCAATATTCTTAGTCTTTATTGGCTCGAAGCTCTTTATTTTTTGTTCGATGAGCAGATCCATTTAATGATGAATCCGTATTGATGCTTTATTACACAGATTTTTTATGAGATGACTCATAGACCTTACATATTGGAATTATATATCATCAATATTTTCTTTCTTCCTCTCATCCTTCCATTTATCCATACCCTTTCTTTTTTTTATTATTAACAATTTAGAAGCAGATTTTTTAATAAATTAAAAAAGATTTCAGTTGCTACAACAATATGAACAATATATCATATCTTGACTGGTTCTTTGGATCCAGATAATACGAAGTGATGAGTTGGTTATTACTTCTATAGTTATTTGTTTATACTATGGGGCTGGTTTTTATACTAACCCTCAAAAAACCA